TGTATCGAATCGAATAGACGATTAGGAAGACTAAGAATACTAATTTCATTTTTCCCGTCCTCCTTGCCTTGTATTATATTCCTTTCTATTTGTATACTTATTTTCTATCATTAGGAATGGTATACAAGTAATGAGTTTCAGACATCCCGCAAAATAAAAAAGAGTAAAAAAAAAAAAAATAAAGAAAAGACTTATAGAATTTTTTGAATCATATATCATTCTATCGATCAACAAGAATTTGGCACTTTTACCAACTTTCTTTTAAGAAATCTATAGATCTAGAAATTCATTTCGTACAATTGAACCTTTTCAAACTGTTTCTTTTTCAGAACCAAAAAGATTTGTGCCAAAATCACAGATGCCAAGAAGAACAGAAGGCCTTGAACTCGTAATGGATCTTGAAGCACTATTTCCGCGTCTCCCTGACCAAACCCTCCTATATTTGGATTACTTGTTAATGGTTGATCAAGCTTGATGGATTCACCTTCTGAAACAAGAAGTTCTGGTCCTGGAGGTATAATATCAACCACTTGACGTCCTTCTAATGCATCAACTATGGATATTTCATATCCCCCCTTTTCTTTACGTGCTATTCTGCTTACTATACCAGCAGATGTAGCATTATAAACTGTATTGTTACTCTTGCTACCATCAGGATAAATCTGACCCCTTCCTCTGTTCCCACCTACATATATGGGATATTTTAAGAAGTGAACGTCTTTTTTCGTCGCAGGGTCGGGGGAAAGAATAGGAAAGACGATTTCACTATATTTCTGACCGGGAACAGGACCTATCACAAGAATATTTCTTTTATTAGGACGATAACACTGAAAAGAAAGATTGCCCATCTTTTCTTTCATTTCGGGAGAAATACGATCAAGGGGGGCTAATTCGAATCCCTCGGGTAAAATAAGAACAGCTCCTACATTCAAAGCTCCTTTTTTACCATTAGCAAGAACTTGTTTCAATTGCATATCATAAGGAATTCGAACAACTGCTTCAAATACAGTATCAGGAAGTACAGCTTGCGGAACTTCAATATCCACGGGCTTATTAGCTAAATGGCAATTGGCACATACAATTCGCCCAGTTGCTTCTCGTGGATTTTCATAACCCTGCTGTGCAAAAATGGGATATGCATTTGAAATAGATGCTCGAGTTATTACATATATCATGATCGATACATAAATAGATCGAGTCATCTGTTCTTTTACCCAAGAAAAAGTATTTCTATTTTGCATGGTCCAATCATTGATCCACGGAATTTCTACAATAAATTTGATAGGTATCTAGTAGAATTCCCTATCCACAAGTTTGTCATTGTATTGATTGTACTGAAAGAATTGTACTATAGTAAGAATACCTTGAAGTAAATAAGGTAGAAGTATAAAGAAAAAGATCTAATAAATTATTCATTCATTGAATGATAAATTACTACAAGCGAAGGAGATACACGATTTAAAAAATGGAAGATCCAATATTTCACAATTGTATCTAGAATCACTGGAAAAGTGGAAACAAGACCAGATATAATCTGATCATTCTGAGCCAATCCAAAATCGCTGTAGATCGAACCAATCATTAGTTCCCAACCATGGGTCGAGTGAAATCCGATCCATAAATCAGTAACTAAAAGAATCGAAAAAGCTTTGATTGTATCACTTAAGTTATAGAGAAATTCCTGAATCCAAGAATTTAGAATGAAAAGTTCTTCATTACCCAGAAAAAAATAACCACTTAGAATAGCAAAACAGATTAGATTTGTAGAGAAATGCAAAATGATATGGAAATGAGATTCATTGTGTTTTTGGACCAATTGTATTGTTTCCTTGTGCATTCCTATACGAATCCTTTGCATATATGTCTCCGAGTACTCCTTTATCATCTCGTCCAACAGGAATAGTTCTTCTAATTCCATAAATTTTTCTAGAACATTTTTCTCTTGAATATCATTCAAAAGGATTTCGGATTGCCTGGTATTCCACCAATTAATAACCCAAGTTTCTAGACATTTATTAAATGAGAGAGAAATCCACCAGGGCAAAAAGAGTATAGACACAAGATATGGGAGGGAAGCCAATGCTTTCTTTTTTTTCATTCTGTATCCATGATGTGAATTGTTAATGAACCTGTTTCATTCGTCGATTCTATCTGATCTATCTGAGATTTCTATGAAGCACGAATTATATAACAAGAGCCTATAACTCTAACAAGAAAACAAGAATAAGGTATCGAACCTATGGATCTTTTCCTATTTTTGTTTTTGTGTAAGAATTGAGTCTTTGGATCTAGAATAATCTAGAATAGAACATAGAAGAAGGGCCCTTTTAAAATGAAAAAAAAAGTAAATATTATTTCCATATTCCAGAGATCATAATTAGGCAAATTGTAACCAATTTTCCCTTCATTTATTCCTTTCGATAAAGACTCAAAATCGAAAACCCATTTGAACTAACGAATAGAATTTGGATTTAAAGACGAACCCTACCGGATCCTTTAATTCTTTTATTTCTATTTTGAATTTTGAATTCGAAAGATTTCACTGTCTAACCGCAGCGCGGGGATAGGGTATCAATTCAAAGGCCTAAAAAGAGGAATTATGTTTTACGAAAACAAAAGACATGTTAGGATATTTGATGAATCTATAATTATTAGACCTTTTACTAGTATAAAGAGTGAAACTGTACACCATGTGTATGCGTATACAAAATAGTTTTTATTCTCCTTAATATATTTTTTTTAATATATTCTATTTGATTAGTGATATTTTTGATTAGTTATATTTTTGATTAGTTATATTAGATTTTATTAATATTGTTCCATATACGTCCTCCTGCTTTTGAGATGTATTAAGTTCCTTCTCTCATGCTGAGATTTATTCTTTAGTTCATTTCAAAATACTTCAATGGGTACGCGCAAGAAATAGGCCAATTCGGCAGCTTTTTGTTCAATTTCTCGTGGAGTCAAATTCTCATCAGTACGGGTCAAGGGAATAGCTCCTTGGCCCCTGACTTCCATATAAAGAACACGACGAGGAAAAAGACCCTCTCTCACCTCCATTCTGATTGATTGGATATCTTTCAGAAAGAAACGAAGGAAGACGCGACGATTTCTTCCAGGAAATCCCCAACGAAAAAGGGACATTATCCCTTTTTTTCTATTGAATTGGTCATAACCACTACCTACATTCCATGAAATTGTGCACCACAAATAAGAACTAATGAATAGACCTGCGATCCCATAAAAAGACATCACGATCCCTTGTGGGAAAAAAAGAATTTGCTGATAAGGAAATACGGATATCAGATTTTTACCAAGATAACTGGAAGTTCCAACCACTAAGAATCCTAGTGAACCTAAAAAAAGGATAAAGGCCCAGCAAAAATTACTTGTTTTTCGAGACCCTGTTATAAGTTCTATCCATATATGTTCTGATCGCCAGTTCATACTATACTAGATCCAGTTGCATTCGATTGGAATTGAGAGAATAATCCAAAAGGATTTGACTCGACTTTTATTGCTTGATCCCGAAGTAACTTTCATCAACTAGCAGCATTCCGACAGGAACTCTTAGGAATAATTGGTTAGATAAATTTAGTTTCTATTTCAAATATTTTTCAAAAAAGATTTGCTGATCATTTTGAATTTAATCATTTAATTGATTAAGCTATAACCGCATATACATGCATTAATGCGTATATTATGCATCGGCATACATAACAAAACAACTCTTCCATTTGTTTTCGGAAAAGCCACATATCATATATCCTACCATATTACATTAAAAAAGTATCTGTATGATGATCCAGTTTTGAAATAAATTGATGAGATTTGGTCCCATCATATTTAGACAATCTTATTTCTTTGGACATAAAGAGATAAAGAAGCCATTGCGATTGCCGGAAAGACTAGGGCCACTACAGGAACAAAAATAGAGGGAAGGCTAAAATCTATCATAGAATGGGTACCTCAATTTCATATTTGTACCTATTATAATTATAAAGATATCTTATGATAAGTCTATCTATTAGATAGAATATTAAGATAATATTAATATGAAATATTTCATAACCAATAACGAATGTAGAACTCAATGAAGTGTACCTATTCCTCTTTCTACACGAATATTTATGAGAATCCGCTTTAAGAAATTGAATTCTTCTTCTCCCATCTTTATCTTCATCGTCTTTCTATCTTTCCTTTCATCAAAACACCTTTTTTTCTTTGAAAGGGAAGATAGAAAAGAGTTTCTTATGAGTTCCCGACTTTAACCAATCTTATCCAACAAACAGGGATTCCTAGTGAAAAACGGGGATTTTCGCTAAATAGAAAGAACTTCTATATTCTTATTATTTGTTATTTGAATATTTCTATTTTATTTCTTTGATTTGAGATTTCTTATTTCTTTTTATTTAATATTTTTAATATTTTCTTTTCATTTTTTCGATATCTTTTTTTATCTATTTTTTGTTGTTCTATATATGAATATGTCAAAAGGACGGAGAAATTTATTTTTATTTCCCGGATTTCTCGGAAGGAGAAAGAAATTCTTTTTTATCTTGTCAATAGAGGGATGCTTATTCCTAATCAGGAAGAGAGGTAGAATAAAAAAGGGATCCGGGTCAAAAAGTCATTATCCAAAACTTCTAACTTTTACTACATTTATAACGGATGTCTCCAAAGAAAATACCATCTTCTTAGTTTTATTTTTTTCATTATAATGAACTAAATGCGTATGCGCTACAAATAAAAATAACTGAAGCTAGTGCTATACTTCCATTTGAAAATGAAGAATTTCAATCTTTTTTTTCATCTTGATTCAAGGGAAGGAAACCATGTAGCTGAAATAACTCATTCAGAACACCTTTTAAAGGATTACGTGGTACGATTGGGTCGAATAAGCCCTTATCGAATAAATACTCAGCCACCTGTAAACCATCGGGTACTGTCTTTTTCAATGTTTGTTCAATTACTCTTTTACCCGCAAACGCAATGTAGGCATTAGGTTCAGCAATAATGATATCTCCCAACATACCAAAACTTGCTGTAACTCCGCCAGTTGTAGGAGATGTAAGGATTGATATATAGAATAACTTTTTATTTAATTGATAATCATATAAAGCAGAAGATATTTTAGCCATTTGCATCAAGCTCAAACTCCCTTCTTGCATGCGTGCTCCTCCAGAAGCACACACAATAATGACAGGTAGAGATCGATTAGTAGCATACTCGATCAAACGGGTGATTTTCTCACCTACTACGGATCCCATACTACCTCCTATAAACTGAAAATCCATAACTCCCATTGCTATGGGAATACTATTTAGTTGACCTACGCCCGTTTGAACAGCTTCAGTTAAACCCGTTTTTATTTGAGAAAAAGAGATGCGATCTATATAAGGTTCCTCCTCTGAATGAAATTCAATGGGGTCCATAGAAACCATATCTTCATCCATAGGCTCCCAAGTGCCAGGATCTATAAAGAGTTCGATTCTATCTGAACTACTCATTTTCAAATGATATCCGCAGTGTTCACAAATATTCATTTTTGAACTAAAAAATTTTTTATAATTTAATCCATAACAATTCTCACATTGAACCCATAACTGTTTGTATTTTGTATTTATATCGAAATCATTAGATCTTTCTATTCTATTGAAAGAACTGCTACTAGTTTTGATACTAGAATTTCCACTTTCAATACTACTTCTATTTTCCGTACAAATAAAACTAAAAATGTAACTGTCGATACCACTGTAAATGTCACTATTGATTTCAAAACGAAGATAACTATCAATGCAACTATTAATGTGATTATTCCAATTAGATTGAGTATCATACATGGAATAATAATAGTAGTAATTATTACTATTAGACCCACTATTCAAATAACTAGAAAAAAGAATCTCTAGTTCACTCAAACTAGCATTGTCAATATCAAAAATCTGATTTTCAATATCAAAATATACAGAATAAGTATCACCATTACTATTTCTAACTAAAAAAGTATGATCAGAGATCAAACTCCAAATATTCCTGTTATCAAATAAATAATTTAGATAATTAATATTACTAAAACTATAACTGTCCCAACTAGAAATCTTTTTCTCCGTATCATTTAGAATAGTTTCTTCACTTCCACTGGTATGTCCAAGAGCATCAAGACTATCATCCATTGATTTACTTAGTCCACATCTATGTTCTAACTTCTTGTTAGACAACATAGAATTTAACCAACATTTTTCCATAGATTCTTTCTGCCCCCTATTTGATAAAAACCTAATACTAATAGATGAATAGTCATTCGATGAAGAAAAAACGATGAAGAAAAAATCATTTTACTATTTTTTTTTTCTTTTTATTTCTCATCAGAATTCAAATGAAGTATATGATCCAATCATTAAGATTGTTAATGAAAAACGAGCGAGTCTTGAAAAGAAAAGATTCTCTTTTTGAGGAATCCGGTGAATCATTTCAATATTATGATAGAGATTATGATAGAATCTTTTCCTCAAAAAAAGATATATGATATATAAAGACAGGTTTTTCTCATGTAAAACTTTCAATTCTCATCAAAAAGATACATAGTTGTTTCTTCCCATAAATTAAAAATGAATTATCGTCTCGTAGAATATCGTGTCATATAGTCAAATAAGAAAATGAGTTTATATTACAACAGGGAACGAAAAAGATAATAGGGAACGAAAAAGACAATATACAGGATAGGGGTATAAGGAATCCTTCCCTTGGCTTGATCTATGGCCTGAAACTAAGGAATATAAAATGATCCACCAATCCAATCCCAAGGATCCATAATTCAGCCTATGGCTCCAACAAGGAATAATAGAATAGATAAGTTGTTTAGTCTTCCTTCGATCTTATCTTCTTATGTTTAGATTTTGTATATACTTGTATATTGTATTGTATATTGTAAGGTCTGTACATATAAAAAAAGATATATGTAAATACACAAAGACCCTCATAGTTCATAGTATAGTATTAGTATAAGATGTTTATTCTTTATCCGATTCGGCCCAATCTTTCTTTTTTTGAGGAAAAGATTGGGCCAAGTTTCATTGCAATCAATTAGGAGAACAAACAGGAATTGCTGAATTATACGCGCTTATTTTGTCTATATATCTAGCTTATCCACTGGTTCGAACTCGAATGTGATCGCTTTCCATACTTCACAAGCAGCGGCTAGCTCAGGGCTCCATTTGGTAGCTTCACGAATAATATCATTACCTTCACGAGCAAGATCGCGTCCCTCATTACGAGCTTGTACACATGCTTCTAAAGCCACCCGATTAGCTACTGCACCGGGTGCATTTCCCCAAGGGTGTCCTAAAGTTCCTCCACCGAACTGTAGTACGGAATCATCCCCAAATATTTCGGTTAGGGCAGGCATATGCCAAACATGAATACCCCCTGAAGCCACGGGCAGAACACCTGGCATAGAGACCCAGTCTTGAGTGAAAAAAATACCACGACTTCGATCTT